AACTGGAATGTGTATTATCCATATAGGAGATCTTCCAATTGAGAAGATCCATCGACCTGAGACGAAGAAAAAGGTCTACCTACTATTTTATTTAGTTATTCAGTTAAACCAATGATTCATTATTGGAGCAGATAGCAACAACTATTTCATCGGACATGCGTATTTTTGATTTTCCGATGGATTGACATGGTTTCATTAATGGAAATTGTTTGATGTAATGAGTAAATAGGCTCTTTCGCCGTTCAAGAATTCTTGTTTAGGCAGTTCATATCATCCATACATAGTGTTTTGATCTAAGATTTCAATTCTTCCAGCTTTCTGCAGTAACATATTGTTCCATGGAGCTAAGATCCAAAATATGGAATAAACAAGTATTTCCACGACTCTACCACCTGGCCAATTCTGTTCCACTTAATCCCTTTTTCATGGCCACATATCTTTATTTTATGGCTAAGGAATGGGAAATCTTTCTCCTGTTACATGAATCAAATGTTTCATTTCATCTGGGAAAAGCCATCTCTTTCTCAACAATGTCTTTGTCATTTGATCCAATAACGTTCCGTTAGATAGGAACAGATTTGATAAATACTGATAACTCTCAGATAGAGTATTAGAACGGAAAGATCCATTAGATAATGAACTATTGGTTCTAAGCCATCTGTGGCGATGAATCAACAATTCGAAGTGCTTTTCTTGCGTATTCTTGATGAACCAGCGTTTATACATAGATGTAGGAGGATTTGTTTGGGAAGTAATAAGCCCCTTTAACATCTCTTCATCTGCAAAGAATTCTCGACGGGAAAACACAGAGACAAAGGACTGATCTTTGAATAGGAAAAAGAATGGATCCGCAGGATCCCAAATGAATTGGCTTATTCGAAAAAAGCCTTGTTCTTTGGAAAATCTATCTCGTGTCTGGTACTGCATGGTTCCACTCTGCAAGAACTCTGAATCATTCTCTTGAAGCTCATCCTCTTTATGATAAATGATCCGCTTGCCCCGAAATGACCCGGCCCAATAAGGAAATCCCAATTCAGTGGGCCTTTCGATACAATCAAATATATTGCCATAAGGGCGCCATATTCGAGGAGCCCAAACTATGTGATTGAATAAATCCTCCTCCATCTGTTGTGAGTCGAAGGCTCCTTCCCCTTCTTCAAACTCCGATTCGTATTTTTCATATAGAAATCTCTGATCAACGATAGAACAAGATCCATTTTGCATCATATCTAACTGATTCCTTGGTTCGGACCGAAGAAGTAGTGTCACTCGATTATTATCAAACTGGCTGCAATCTTTTTCTGTCCGTGAGGATCCCGCCAGAGCGCCTTCTACTTCTAATAGGCCATGAACTAGATCAGAATCATTCTCAACGAAGCCATAAGAAGTGATCCAATTTTTTTCATTGGGTCCGGATGAAGACCAAAGATCTTGAGCGACCGATCCGGCAGAACAACTCAAAAGATAAAGAAGTATCGTTAATTTCTTCATGCTCGTTCCAAGTTCGAAGTACCATTTGTACAAATAAGAATCCCCTTCCTTACATGATTTCTTCTTCATATAGATAGATATAGGATCTATGGGGCAATTACTTAGAAGTACATTTTGTGCAACAGTCCTTCCTATCTGATAGAAAAGGATCTCATGATCCTGAACCGATCTTACCTGGGATCGCAAATCCCAAGTTTGTCTATGAAGAGCTGATCTAATTGTATTAGTTTCTATAATTGATTTCTTCTGTGTAATACTAATTGATAGGACCTCATTGATAAGTGCTACAAGATCTCGTGCATTGAAACCCATGGTTATGGACCCGAATCCGTTAGTATGGAACATTTTCTTTTCCAAGTGAAATCCTCTAGTATAGGAAAGAATGAAAAAGTGCTTTCGTTGTTGTGGAATAAGAAGCCTTCGTATCTTAATACATGTATTTAATTTATTCGGAGCTATTAGAGCGGGATCCACTTTTTGGGGAATATGAGTCGAAGCAATAACAAGAATATTTCTAGTGGAACATCTTTCACAATCCCTGGAGAGATAGTTCTCTAATAGACCGAGGGATAAGTAATTCGACTCATTCACATACAGATCATGAATGTTTGGAATCCATATTATGCAAGGAGACATTGCTTTTGCTAATTCGAATTGAAGGGTGATATCAAATCGGTCTATTTTTGGCGTCATATCCATAATAGTTAGCACATTCGTCATAGTTAGCAGCTCCATATCAAGGTCATCATCAATATCGTCACTATCATCAATATCGATATCGTCACTATCATCAAAATCGATATCGTCAATAGGATAACCTTTAGACTTATCATACAGGAACTTGTTTGGAAATACCGTAATGAAAGGAACATAGGAGTTTGTCGCTAGGTATTTGACCAAATAGGATCGTCCAGTTCCTATAGAACCTATCACTAAAATACCCCTAGAAGGGGATAGGGCTAAGCGGAGCGAAAAGGGTTTTCCGTGAGATGGGAAATTAAAACTATTA